TCATCTATTACCAAAAACAAGTCATTTATGGATATTAGCAGGAGGTCTATGCAGATCCAATTTCAATATAATGTCTTTTTCACTCCACAAGGATCAAGATCAAATGAATGCTAATTCTTTTTCTCTCAAAGAAAGATATATATTTGATCTCTCACTAACTAATGATCAAGTAAGACATAAATTGTTGGATACTTTTGGTAAAAAAGATAGGGAAATTCTTGACTATTCAAAACCTTATCGAATCATATCTAAGGGTCATTGGAATATCATAGAGCCTTCTACTTATACTTATATTCGTCAAGAGAATTCTTTGGCGAAAAAGCGAAGAAATAGATTTGTGATTCCCTTACAATATGATCAAGAACAAGAAAATAAACTAATACCCTGTTTTGGTATTTCGATTAAAATACCTATAAATGGTATTTTACGTAGAAATAGTATTCTTGCTTATTTTGATGATCCGCGATACAGAAGAAGTAGTTCGGGAATTACTAAATATGGGATTGTCGAAGTAGATTCAATTGTAAAAAAAGAGGATTTGATTGAGTATCGAGGAGCAAAAGAATTTAGTCCGAAATACCAAACGCAAATGAAAGTAGATCAATTTTTTTTCATTCCCGAGGAAGTGCATATCTTACCCGGATCTTCGCCCATAATGGTCCGGAACAATAGTATCATTGGAGTAGATACACGACTTGCTTTAAATATAAATACAAGAAGTCGAGTAGGTGGATTAGTCCGAGTGGAGAGAAAAAATAAAAGTATGGAACTGAAAATCTTTTCTGGAGATATTTATTTTTCTGAAGAGGTGGATAAAATATCTAGGCACAGTGGCATTTTGATACCACCAGGAATCGGAAAAAAAAATTCTAAAGGATCAAAAAAATTTAAAAATTGGATCTATGTCCAACGCATTACACCTACCAAAAAAAAGTATTTTGTTTTGGTTCGGCCCGTAGTCACATATGAAATAGCTGATGGGATAAATTTAGCAACACTTTTCTCTCAGGATCTCTTGCAGGAAAAGAATAATGTCCAACTTCGAATTGTCAATTATATACTTTATGAAAATGGCAAGTCAATTCGAGGAATTTCTCACACAAGTATTCAATTAGTTCGGGCTTGCTTAGTATTAACTTGGGACCAAGAAAAAAAGAGTTCTATAGAAGAAGAGGTTCATGCTTCTTTTGTTGAAATAAGGGCAAATGGTCTGCTTCGTTATTTCATCCGAATTGAGTTAGTAAAGTCCACTATTTCGTATACCGAAAAAAGGTATGATACAGCAGGTTCAGGATTTATTTCCAATAATGAATTAGATCGTATCTATAGAAAAAATCTTTTTGATTCCAAGGCGAAGATTCAATCATTTCCCCAACATCAGTCAACTCTTGGTACGTTGTTGAATCGAAATAAGGAATGCCAATCTTTCATAATTTTGTCATCATCCAATTGTTCTCGAATTGGCCCCTTCAATACTTCGAGATATAATAATGCGACAAAAGAATCGGATCCCATGACTCCAATTAGGTATTTGTTGGGTCCTTTAGGTACTATTGTGCCTAGAATAGTACATTCTCGTTCATCTTACTATTTAAGAACTTATAATCAAGTCTTTTTAAAGAACTATTTTTTACTTGAAAATTTTCAACAGACTTTCCAAGTGCTTCAAGTACTTCCATTTCAATACTGTTTCCTAGATGAAAATAGTAGGATTTATAATTCCGATCCATGCAGTAACATCATTTGGAATTCATTCCATTTGAATTGGTGTTTTCTCCATCACGATTCTTGTGAAGAGGCATGGACAATAATTAGCCTTGGGCAATTCCTTTGTGAAAATGTATGTCTATTGAAATATGGATCACGCATAAAGAAATCTGGTCAAATTTTCATTGTTCATGTTGATTCTCTAGTTATAAGATCAGCTAAGCCCTATTTGGTCACTCCAGGAGCAACTGTCCATGGTCATTATGGGGAAACCTTTTATGAAGGAGATACATTAATTACATTTATATATGAAAAATCGAGATCTGGTGATATAACGCAAGGTCTTCCAAAAGTAGAACAAATCTTAGAAGTTCGTTCAATTGATTCAATATCGATGAACCTCGAAAGAAGAGTTGAAGGTTGGGACGAACGTATCCGAAGGATTCTTGGGATCCCCTGGGGATTCTTGATTGGAGCTGAACTAACCATAGCCCAAAGTCGTATCTCTTTGGTTAATAAGATCCAAAAGGTTTATCGATCCCAGGGGGTACAGATCCATAATAGACATATAGAGATTATTGTACGTCAAGTAACATCAAGAGTTTTGGTTTCAGAAGATGGAATGTCTAATGTTTTTTTACCTGGGGAATTTATTGGATTGTTGCGAGCAGAACGAGCAGGGCGCGTTTTGGACGAATCGATCTGTTATCGGGCAATCTTATTGGGAATAACGAAGTCATCTCTGAATACTCAAAGTTTCATATCCGAAGCGAGTTTTCAAGAAACTGCTCGAGTTTTAGCAAAAGCTGCTCTACGAGGTCGTATTGATTGGTTGAAAGGCCTGAAAGAGAACGTTGTTCTGGGGGGAATTATACCGGTTGGTACCGGATTCAACAAATTAGTACATCGTTCAAAGCAAGACAAAAACATTCATTTGAAAATCAAAAGGAAGAATCTATTCGAGTTGGAAATGAGTGATATTTTGCTACACCATAGAGAATTCTTGTGCCCCAAAAACTTTCCATGAGACATCAGACCAATCATTTACGTAATGTAATTTACTAATTTTTAACAAGAGGTTTATTCTTTTTACTTTCACTCTCTGGTCCAATTATGGATTTCGTAATCAATGAAATAAAAAAAGAGAATGAAATTCATGGTTTGGGTCGTAGATCAATGGTCAATCCTGGTAGAAGGTTCCGTCGGAACAATTATTTATTTCATAAGGTACTGAATCTCTTTGAAAAAAAAAAGAGAAAGTGTGGGAAAATGGGAAGACGATATTGGAACATCAATTTGGAAGAAATGATGGAAGCAGGAGTTCATTTTGGTCATGTTACTAATAAATGGAATCCTAGAATGGCTCCTTACATCTCTGCAAAGCGTAAAGGTATTCATATTACAAATCTTACTATAACTGCTCGTTTTTTATCAGAAGCCTGCGATTTAGTTTTTGATGCAGCAAGTAGGGGAAAAAAATTCTTAATCGTTGGCACCAAAAAGAAAGCAGCGGATTTAGTAGCATCAGCAGCAATAAGGGCTCGATGTCATTATGTTAATAAAAAATGGCTTGGTGGTATGTTAACGAATTGGTCTACTACAGAAACAAGACTTCAGAAGTTCAGGGACTTAAGAGCAGAACAAAAGATGGGAAAACTCAATCGTCTTCCTAAAGGAGATGCAGCAATGTTGAAGAGAAAGTTATCTACCTTGCAAGCATATCTTGGTGGGATCAAATATATGACGGGATTGCCCGATATTGTAATTATCGTTGATCAGCAAGAAGAATATACGGTTCTTCGAGAATGTGTCATTTTGGGTATTCCGACGATTTGTTTAATCGATACAAATTGTGACCCAGATCTTGCAGATATTTCTATTCCGGCCAACGATGATGCTATAGCTTCGATTCGATTTATTCTTACCAAATTAGTATCTGCAATTTGTGAGGGTCATTCTAGTTATCTAAAAAATGGTTGATTATCTTATCATTACTCTTAAGAAGAAGAAAGAAGAAGATTAGTTTGTTTTTGGTGAACTCTCTTTGATTTTTACTATTTTGGTTTACATCTTTTGGAATTTGAACTATGTTTTGACTATCAAATAATATTTAAAAGAAAAGAGAAAATGATTGGTATTTTTTTGATGTGATTTCTCGGTATCCGAAATATACGATTCATAACTTAAATTCATGAATGAACATAGGTGAATTGAGAAATAAATGGTTGAATCAAAATAATTACTTTTTTGAAGTTTAATTTCTGTTAGAGGACAATATGAATGTTATACCATGTTCCATTAAAACACTCAAAGGGTTATACGATATATCAGGTGTAGAAGTAGGCCAACATTTATATTGGCAAATAGGAGGTTTACAAATTCATGCCCAAGTACTTATAACTTCTTGGATTGTAATTGCTATCTTATTAGGTTCAGTCATCATAGCTGTTCGGAATCCACAAACCATTCCGACCGACGGTCAGAATTTCTTCGAATATGTCCTTGAATTTATTCAAGACTTGAGCAAAACTCAGATTGGAGAGGAGTATGGTCCTTGGGTTCCTTTTATAGGAACGATGTTCCTATTTATTTTTGTTTCTAACTGGTCAGGTGCTCTTTTACCTTGGAAAATCATCAAATTACCTCATGGGGAGTTAGCTGCGCCCACGAATGATATAAATACTACTGTTGCTTTAGCTTTACCCACGTCAGTGGCATATTTCTATGCGGGTCTTAGGAAAAAAGGATTGGGATATTTCGGGAAATACATTCAACCAACTCCAATACTTTTACCAATTAATATTCTAGAAGATTTCACAAAACCTTTATCTCTTAGTTTTCGACTTTTCGGGAATATATTGGCTGATGAATTAGTGGTTGTTGTTCTTGTTTCTTTAGTGCCTTCAGTAGTTCCTATACCTGTCATGTTTCTTGGATTATTTACAAGTGGTATTCAAGCTCTTATTTTTGCAACTTTGGCTGCGGCTTATATAGGTGAATCCATGGAGGGTCATCATTGACTCACTTTCAAAATAGTCTTTTTTGAATTTTTGAAGCTTATCCCAATTCAAGCAATGCGGGGGGTTCAATATAATCCACTGGGTTGGAGAATAAAATGCAAATAGTTACATGTATGTATATATGAATATATGAAGAAAGATAGATGATATTGCAGAATTTGGAAGAGAAAGAAGGGTTGGGGATCATGTATATGTAATGCCTATGAGTATAAATCCTTGTGTATATTTCGAAGAGTGGTTCCAGAATACAATTGAATAGAATAAAAAGTGCAGGTGATTTACGTTATGGAAGTATGGAAGAATAAAAGTATATGTTATTTACTAGTTAGATGGTAATTACCCCTATCTCTTTTTTTTCTAGCTCACTGCATTTAGATGGATTCCCATATCAGTCCTTTTTCTATTTTGTCTTTGATTGTTAATTGAATGAAAGAAAAAGAATAGAATAATTTCTAAACAAGGAAACGCAATGACTAAAACAGTATAAAACAGTATACATATATATAAGATATATAAGATTATATATAAGGTAGAAAGGAAAAAAGGTATATCGAAGTAGTTCTGACAATTCAGTAATATTATGAATTCCATTTGGAGCTTTTAGCTACTTCGACCCGATAGATTTTAGTGAGAAAGATCAAAAAATAAAAAAGAAGTGTAGTAAGGTAATATAGTATGTAGTAAGGTAATATAGTATAAAGTAGAAGTAGAAAAAAAGTAGATTAATTCATTGGTTGGTTGTATCATTAACCATTTCTTTTTTTGGTGCGAGGAACTTACCATGAATCCACTTATTTCTGCTGCTTCCGTTATTGCTGCTGGATTGGCTGTAGGGCTTGCTTCTATCGGACCTGGGGTTGGTCAAGGTACTGCTGCGGGCCAAGCCGTAGAAGGTATTGCGAGACAACCAGAAGCAGAGGGTAAAATACGAGGTACTTTATTGCTTAGTCTGGCTTTTATGGAAGCTTTAACAATTTATGGACTGGTCGTGGCATTAGCTCTTTTATTTGCAAATCCTTTTGTTTAATGGTTTAATTTCATCGTATAATAAAAATGTAAAAAAAAAAAAGAAGAATAAAAGCATAACCATAACTAATAAATTTGAGAATTCTCAAATTCCATTAAGAATTTAATCATAATAAGTGGAGTGATACAAAAAGAACTCTGTTCTTTGTTAGTTCCTATCTATAAGGGGAGAGCTTATGAAAAATATAACCGATTCTTTTGTTTCCGTGGGGCACTGGCCATCCGCTGGGAGTTTCGAGTTTAATACCGATATTTTAGCAACAAATCTAATAAATCTAAGCGTAGTGCTGGGTGTATTGATTTTCTTTGGAAAGGGAGTGTGTGCGAGTTGTGTATTTCAAGAATAGGTTGGATTTTACCGGCTGCACTTTCTTTATATTTATGTATTCTTTTTTTTCTAGCAGAAATAGGAACAAAAGGTGCACAATCTCGACGAATTACTTCGGAATTGGATTTTATTCAGAAATCCTATGTAAGAACCATAGCATTTCGTGACTAATTGGTAAATGAACTTTGATTCTCTTCTCTATCAACCAATAATGTTGAGGTCTTTTACATGGTTAAAGATAAATTGTTTGAAGTCCAGGCACAGCATAGCATGGTACTCTTTCTACCACTACGTCTAGTACCAAAAAGGTTGAAAAAGAATAAAAATAAAAAAAAAAAGAATAATTAGGAATTTATCCGATGTAGAACACTCATATGGATAAAATTATTTGAACCATTAACTGGAAAGACGGGTCCCCCTTTTTTATCCACTGCCGAATCGACGACCTATGTATTTTATTTGTATAAAATATTTGTATAAAAAAGAGAATTTTTTGGATGAAAAAAATCGAAATTTCATTCTATTCTAATATTCTATTCTAATAATAATGAGAATAAAGTAATGAAGTTCATAATTCTATTCAATTCTATTTCTATTATATTAGGATTTTGATTTTATTTATCATAGCATATAAAGAAGAAAGAATAGAATTCTATTCTTTCTTCTTTAAAATCTTTTTATTTTTGGAAATAAGTTGTAAATAAAGAACAAATAAAGAAACAACTTTGCTGACAATTTTTTATTTTTTGTCTGGTCTGAAGAGTCCTCCTAATATTCTGATGTTAGATCAGTTTCGATATCTTTGAATAAGAACAGAAAAGAGAGGATAGGCTCATTCCATATGGGAATACCCATTAATCAAAGAACAGATAAAAGAAACAATTGAGCGTGAGAGCCAAATGAATCGAAAGATTCATGTTTGGTTCGGGAAGAGATATGATAGTTGTGAAATGAATGGAAAGATAATCTACTTTCATTAAATGATTTATTAGATAAGCGAAAACAAAGGATCTTGAGTACTATTCGAAATTCAGAAGAATTACGTAGAGGAGCCATTGAACAGCTCGAAAGAGCTCGGGTTAGATTACGGAAAGTGGAAATCGAAGCAGATGAGTATCGAACAAATGGATACTCTGAGATAGAACGAGAAAAAGGAAATTTGATTAATGCTACTTGCAATAGTTTGGAACGATTAGAAAATTACAAAAATGAAACTCTTTTTTTTGAAAAACAAAGAGCAATTAATCAGGTCCGACAACAAGTTTTGCAACAAGCCTTACAAAGAGCTCTAGGAACTTTGAATAGTTGTTTGAATAGCGAATTACATTTTCGTACCATCAGTGCTAATATTGGTATCCTCGGGTCCGTGGAAGAAATAACTGATTAGCCTTTTTACTCTAGTTTAGAGTTTAGGTATTA